CTGGGGGAGCTTAAGCGAAAATGAAAGAGTAGGGTGAGGGAAAAGGGGGGAAGCCACTAAATTGAAGGCTTCACTCGCTCGCTCTAACGCTCGTTTAGTAAACAGCGAGTAGAGTGCATAAGCCCCTTTAGAGATAGGGGCGAGTACTACACGAGCTCGTAAGTCAACAAATACGGAACGAGCCTTGTCTACGAAGCAGAGCGACCTCGTCTTGCTTGCTTCTGGCGAAGCTTCTAGCTTATAGCACTAGATAATAGGCATTCTTGTATGGTAGGAATACTACTTTTTAGGCCGACGGAGCGATAGCGAAGCCAAGCCGTATAAAGGCGAGCAGCCCTTATAGCAATAGCAAACGGCCTACTTATAGCCGCCTATTTTTCCCCTTTTTTCGGGGACTTCAACGGGTCTTACAAGCTCATAAAATGGCAATTCTTCACGTTTTCCTCAGACAGTGGGAATGAATTCTATTACTTGATTGACATTGACAGATATGTGTACCACACCAAAGAAGCAATATGCCGATTGATGTACCAGCTAAGCCAGCTCGACCGTATACAGTATAAGGGATTCGCCTTTGCCTCAGACAGAAGAACAACGGATTGAACAGGACAGTACCACCGGTAAGGGAAGCCTCACATAGATATTGATTTAAACAAAGGAACCGAAACCGGTACAAGAAATGAAACTAGAGATGGAATTAAAGATGAAACAGATGACCGACCTACAATAAGACGAAAATAGAATTACTAATTCCATTCTCTAAGACGAACTAAAGGGATGTCTCTAAGCAGCCAAGCCAAGGCCAAGAACAAGCAGGAGTAGTCCTATCTGCCTAGAAAGATTCGATAAAGAGAATGTGAGTGGGCAGGAGATCAATAGACACAGAAAGAGAAGACCAAAAGGAGCGGAAGGCACTCAGTTGTTTATGTGAAATCAAGGAGCAGCAGGTTACACTTTTACACTTTCCCGAAGAGAGCTAAAACTAAAAGCAATAAAATCAAAAATGATAAATGCTAGTAGATGAAAGATGGGATGAGATGCTAGGCTTGGCGCAGAAGATCAATCATTGAGCCTTAGGCCACTACCGAGCAGCAATGGAGGATCATAACACTTGAGAGATGTTCCATTCCCAATGGCAGAAGAAGGATGCAAGCTGGAAGGACTTGGACGAAAGAAAGCAGTTTACTTACCTACTGTAAGAGACCTGTCTTGACTCTCTAGTCTCTGTCCCGTTGCAAGGAATCCTCAAGAAGTCCTCAACTTGATGACAGCATGAGCTTCGGTGCTACTACTTATCATGATAGGAAGGTCCACTCAAAGTAAATATACAGATTCAATTTCAATGCAGCTTCAAGGGATTAGGTTAACGGAACACCTCTGCTTTCCTCTCCCTTTCAACCTTCATCAGAGCGCTTTTTTACTCCATTTCAATCTATTTTGCCCTCTCACTCTTGTGTTCCTATAAAACGAATAGAAAATTCGGATCAGGCTATTCTCGCCTTCTTGTCTAACCTAATAAGAACTAAAATCAAGGAGTTTATCTTACTTCCTGGAGCGAAGCCCTATTCAGGCGGATAGAATCATTTCGTATTGTGTGACAAAGAGACTTCCTTTTAAAATAAAGCAATTTCAAAACAGAATAAAAAGAAAGAACTTTTTTTCAAGTAAAGCAGAAAGATCTCCCCAGGCAAGCTGCTTTCTTTACTCCAGTCTTTATGTATGTCTCCCCCTCCCAGAGTATAAGTCACTGGGATAAGGCAAAAGGGATATCTTCCAGCAAGCCAGTTCAAAATGTCTTTTGAATCGATAAATTGTTGACTGCCTATAATCATACTCGCATAACATCCATTTTATTTCTTTTCATTGCAATAAACTTGGAAGTCTGGTCTTGCTTAAGCAGTAATATGCTGGCTGAGGATTATGAGAAGGCATGGAGCTTAACAAAAAAATGTCAGAATCTAGGCATCTTTTCGGATAACTGGTGATCTAAAAGATTTGATTTTTGCCATGTTTTCCATTAGAGTGGAGGCTATAATTTGACTTTTTCTAACATCGCATGCTTGACGGATACGGATAGGAATTGTCTTTTCACCTGGCATCTTTCCAGTTAAAAGAATATATTTTCCAATCTTGCAGCAGTCGCAGTGTACCTAGTGTCAGTCCCGCTTTAAGCTGCAGTAAGAGTGCTGTTTGGAGGGGCTTTAGTTCATTAGTCCTAATCTAATGCATTTCGAGTGCTAAGGTGGCTCTTACGTAGAGGGTACGAAGCTCTGATGAGGTTCCTCCATGGCATGGATAAGACGAAGCTGAGGGTCCCGAGGTTAGCGTTCAAAACTATCTAAAGAAAGGACTCCAATTCCGAGCATTCCTTGCTTTACTAGCGAGCTAACGTTATCAAGGCGTCTATATAGGAATGTGGTAGGCGCTTTCAGGCAGGGGTAGGAGTGCGTGCTAAGTGCTTATATGTCGTTGGATATTCGGTTTGGTATAGGTAATTGGTTCTCTTAAAGGGTTCTATCCATAGTCTTTCATATATATCAGGTTATAGATGACAAGCAAGACAGTTTTCAAGCAGGCGCAAAAGGGTAAGATATTCAGTTATCAAAGAGTTTGAGTCTCCCTAGGGAGAGTTCATTCCTTCCTTATATACAAGTACCTCCCTTAAAGTAAAGGTAAGCCCCTACAGTTACACCAAGCAAGCATATCCTTTTTTCCACTTTATAGCGGTTGGATTACTTGAGTGTAAAAAGGTTTCTCCCTGGGATTATAGACTAGACCTATACTAGTGGGCAAGCAGGCTCAGGCTGACGGGCCACAGATCATTAGGTTCAGTCCCTGGTGATCGAACCATTACTCTAAGGTGACTCTGTCCCTCTTTCTTACGATACAGTTCATTCCGTCCCTTGACACCATTATCAAGTTGGAGTCTTTACCAAGTTAAGCTGCTTCTCTTCTCGGGCTCGGGAAAGCTATTCAGGCAAGTTAATTTGCAAGCCTTTAGCCGAATAAAGCTATCAGCAAAACGGGCACCTCACTTTTGTCTGGCCCAAAAGCAAAAGCAAGGAACTTCAATTCGGCAGAATCTTTCTAAAGAGAAAGCTTTCACGCAAAATATAGATATAAAATAGATCCTCCTACTTACTATACCTCCTTTTTAATCAACTGCTTTATACTCCAATGTTGCATAGTTCAACGGAGAAAAGAACCTAAAAGGGCCCATAAACCCCAAGGAAATCGCCTGTAAAGACACTCCCAACAAAGCAGCTAATGCCCGTCAGTCCTACAACTCTTTCTATATAGTTGCGGCTAATGCAAGGCAAAACGTCTTGTCTGAAAGCCAAGGGAAGAGGTTATTAGACAACTTAGCTACAAGTCCGAAAGCCAGGAAGGCAGAAGCGACTAAAGCACCTACTGAGACAAACAAGCCGTTGAACCCTGTATAGACGAATACTTCTTTATGGAAGCTCCTCGTTGCAAGCAGCACCTTCAGATGCAACAAGTGCCATGTTGTGTTCACTCCTTTAGGGAAGATTAATAGGTATCACGACTGACTCCAAGCCGAGCGTAATTAGCAGCAAGACTGACTAGCTGCTTTAGTTACCTGAGCTGATAGAGCTGTCATGCCTACTTGTCCGAAGGAGCCTTAAAGGCGCTGGCGCGCTTCCTAGCGCGTTTACTAATAGAATAGGGGCTTGAAGGCCGTTGCTTGCTTACACTATATCTATCTACGGTGCTTACTTCGCCTTCGGCGGGGGGCTTCCTCTTTGCCCGCGGATGACTAGGAATGGATCTTCTCTACTCTATTTGTTCATGTCTCGCCTCTCTTTCGCCTAGGTCCGGAATGGTTGATTTGACTTTGACTTCGTAACCTTTACGGGTCAGTCTAGCTATACGGGTCAGCTTACCGATCACTCTATGTTCATTCTTCACTCCTCCCGACTATTCCTATACTATCACACTTGCAGGGCTTCCAAGCCCCACTAAACTGAAACTAAGAAATACAAGATTTCATCTTCCCTCTGTATTCTCTTCCGTAGCTGCTCCTTCTCGAAGACCGGATTTATGGTCAACGACTCTGACCTTATTTTCGGCGTGGAAGCCCCTACTTGAGCATCTCCTATGAAACTACTTCCCTACGGGCTCATTTCCGGATATTCATATTCCACGGATGCCACTACCGGGGTCCCCTACACCCCGAACTAGCAGCCTAGCCTAATTGAATGACTTTCTTATCCAGCTTCTTTTGAACAAAATGAGGCCTTCAACCCCTTCCCCCTTCGGAAAACACCATCCAAAAATCAAGTTTATGACGCTCACGCAAAACGATCTTGCTACTTTTTAATTCAGTTTAGCCTACTTATTGAAGCGCGACAAGCAGAACAGCCAAGCGCAGTAGGCAAGGAAGCGCTCTTTGACCGCACACCCTAAAAATAGCCCCTAGTCACAGTCCCTAGGAATAGTCCATTAGATTAGGTGCGCCAGCCTACTTCCCTTCCTCTTTTCTTTTGAGAGATAGATCATGATAGAAAGATAACCCTTTTTCTCGAAAGGGACAGAGCTTGACGCTCTAATCCGAATCCGATGAATCAACATCCACATCCGTATAAGCGGGCAGTTGGAAAGGAGGAAGGAAAAGCACTCTTCGCGTACAGCGCACAGCAGATGCCCTCCAAGCGGCATAGCCCTCAGCTTCGGAATCATCTCATTCCTGATCAGCGAACCACTATCTCACACTCGAAAAGCATCAATCGCTCTGCCCAGCTCGGCCGGCATCCTAACTGGAAGAAGTACCCAGGGTATCCGATGAGGATTTGGGATTTAAGGAGCTTGTAGGTAATCCAGATTGCATAATTCAATCATGTGTCGTTGTTAACTCAATGATCCGGACCATGTGGTGCAAAACTCACTTTGATGAACTAATTGCTCTCCTTCCGTCACCTTCAACAATTGAATATTGAAACTATAGATTACCATGTACAATGCACCTACAGAATTGACACTGACAATTAACACTCTACTACAGCAAGTCTGACTAGGTGACCAGCTAGTTGTACTAGGGACGTGCATGAAATGACCAGTCAGCGTCAGAGAAAGCTACAAGCCGAGAAGAAGATGAGGTCGCCAAGCTCCGCTGAAATAAGAGGCCATGACCAAGAGATCCTTTCAGATATCGAAGGATGCCTTTGACCGCAACAAGATGAGCCGACCGGGGAGCATTCATAAATTGTGCTACGTGATTTACAGCAAAGGATATATCAGGCCAGGCCTAGTGAGTGTAAGATATTGTAAAGCTCCAATTACCTGCCGGAACTCAGTAGGATTAGAAAGTGGAGCACCGTCAAGAGTAGACAAGTTGGATTTGGCAGGCACAGGAGTTGAACAAGGCTTTGAGTCTGTCATATCGCAGCGACGGGGTTGTGTTAGGTTGTGTTCACTTTTCATGGCCAACCCACTCCCACCTACTAATACTAATCCGTTCCAAGCAGCCTCCCTCAATTGAAAGAATCAACCAGGGGGAGAAAAGAAAGGATTGGTCCAAGCCCAGCGCTGTTAATGATTCCTTTGATCGACCGGAGGGATAGAAATATGGGTATCGATAGGCGGCCTTCCATCCCAATTCAATCCTGAATCCAATACCGAGATCTCTGCTCCTGCTCCCACGAATGGAAGCGGGTCCTTCTGGCTTAACATTTCCCTTTGCTGGTTGACCCAATGAAGTAATCTCCAAATGCCTAACCTTGCCGGTCGAAGGAATGGAACCGAAGATGCTTCCCCTCGCTCCGATCGCTAATTAACAACCGAAATGAACGGGTGATTCGCAGAGATTGCCCTTCCTCGACTCCTCATGCTTCCGTGTCTCCCTAGGCCGGCTTGCTTCAAATTGATTGGTTTAAACTGGATAAGAAGATATCGAGTCAACTGGACCGAACTGCCCGGGAGGGAATGACACCCCGCTGATGGAGGAACCGATCCGTTGCCGGGCCTCAGGTTCCGATAGAGGGATAGATGGGAAGAACCCCGGGAGCTAAGGGAAAGGCAAGGAAGTTCGGAACAGAAGGCTTAGGCGAACCCCCACCTCATTGCTATTGCTTCTTTCGGATCACCAGATCCCATTTTGCCAGGCTCAGGACCCGCAACGAATCCGCTTTCTAGCTTCCAATTGTCAGCATCTCCTCTATCCGGATCCAGGCACCTCCTAGGTAGGTCATTTGGAGAAAGAAAGGGAATAGTGAGCCTAAAGGCTTCCTCTCCTCTCAAGACAGTTGGGTATGCAGGCGATGCTGTTGAGAAGGGAATGGATACCCAAGGGTATACTTTTCTTCTTTCTAAGCTAGCCAGCCCCTCCGACGGGCATTCTACGTCTTCTTTATTGGCCGAAGCATCTGCTGATGGTGGAACATCTCCATTCGTGCCATTGACCGAAGCGCCTGCTGCATTTCAACATAGACAACTACTTATGCAATGCAAAGTTTTAGGCATAGACTAAGTCATAACCGCAGATGCATTCACTATGAACATAGTCTCTGGACATCTTTACCAGACATATAGACTGCAGGCATAGACATAATACATACTCCCAGATATTAGACATTTCACTATGACATAGACATATACACCTGGGTATGGACATAGACATTCTCACCATTGACATGGATACAAGACATGTGAACATGGGCATAAGACGTACTTTTTCATGTTAAACACTAAAAATGCACTAATCTAAATAGGTTATATATATACGACTTTCTTTATTGAAAGAGAAATTATTCAAAACAAGCCTTTAAAATGCGCCCCTCACGGCACTCATGGGCTCCACTTATTTTCTTTTCTATTATACAAGTTTACGCACAATGCTACGGGACCATGTATACTATTGGCCCCGCGGATTGACGTCTATATGACATTTCGAAATACGGCACTCTCGCCCCCTGGGATTGACTATTCGCCTTTCCTCTTTTAGCTTATTAGCTTACTTATAGGCTTCCCTCTAACGCGCATCCCTTTTCTTCTTTCCTAGCTTGCTCTCCTTCGGACCCTCCCCCTCTTGGCTTTATTGCATATGTGAGCTACCATAGAGCAGAGCTAGTATCCGTCCTATACCTCTGAAACTAGAGGAGCGGTGTAACATATCATATTTTTATTCAAAGAAGGCAAATTCACGCATCTTTCATAGACCTATGTATTCCCTATTACAGATTGCTTGAACAGGCCTGAGGCTTAAAGAAATAATGCCAATTAACGAGACTTCTTACTTAAGCTCAGGAAGACCCGAAGCACCTATCGACCGTTACAGGAAAGAAGACCGATTACGAGAGTTTCCAGTTGAGAGATTCCAGATAGCTTGAACAGTACCGTTGACAGGGGAACATAACCTCTTTTTTTGAAGTGCTCAGTAGCTTCAAGAAGATCGTCCTAAATAATATCCCAGAAGGCCTGGTAAAAGCTACCAGAGAAGCCATCAAGACCAGGGGCACTGTCACCAGACATCTCAAAGACGGTTTCCTTAAGTTCGTCCAAGTCCAAGGAAGGAATAGCAGTGGTTATCAGCTTCATTAACAAGAGAAGGCATCAATCAAGTTATCATCGATGACTGATCCTTCAGAAGATTCCATTTTTGAGATAAAGTTGACCGCTTCATTGCCCATTTCCTCTTCATCAGAAATCCATCTACCCTTGCCATCCTTCATTTTCCTGATGATACTCCTTCGGTATCCATCTTTAGTAGTCGCATATGAAATAGGATGAATTGATAGCGCTCAAAAGCTCCGAGGTGAAGGTAACCAGCGTACCCCTAACAGGACCAAGCATCACTGTAGACTCCAGGCGCCCAAAACGATCAAAAATCCGTTTATACAAGTCAGCATACTCTGTAACAACCCGCATCCCCTCCACAACGACAAGACCCTTACGATTACCACGAGAAGAACCTCCAACATGCTCACTCTGGGCGTCGGTCTCCGTATCGAACACGGCCCCTGACGGAACGGAACCTAAAAACATCCTAACCCTCGGAAGGCGAAGCTCTCAACATAAGAGAAGCAAGCTACAACTATTGGGATAGCAGCTACGACTATCGAGTGAGTAAGACAAGGAACTAGAGCTCACTCCTCTCTCGCCCTATCTTAATAAGAAAGGATATGATCCTACATTTTCCGTGTAGCAATCAATGTCTGGGGACATAGTCAACCTCCTACTATAAGAGCGATTCCCTGGGACCGGAAGGGTAAAGTGATTAAAATGAAATAAGTTCAATTGGTAACTAGAAGATAGAGAGAGAGAAGGTTACGAGTGCAATCGCTTATGCGATTGGGGACAGAGGTCAGGGACGGAAGCCTGGGTTTCGGGTTTTGAATCCTAGCGCACCGAACTAGGGCATCGTCTCTCGCAAGAGATGGAATCGAAGGACTTCGCCCGAAAGCTATGATTGGTATCCCCAGGGGCAAGACGCTAGGCCAACAAGCCCAAGGTGAGACAGCCCTGCAAACTCGTACTCTTCTTTTAATGCCCTAGGATCGGATTCAATAGTAGCTGAGTCAATAGCTGGGGATTCCTTCTCCCTCAAAGCCTATTCTGATTGACTTTAGTCCTCGGGATTCTTTTTGGCATCAAGCCTACCCTCACATGCAGGAGATTCGATAACCCGGTATTATTCCTCCTCATGGACTAAATCGGATGCTTAAGCCAATAAGGTTGCACCTCTGTCTAACCTCTTATTTGACTATGCATATGGATCTGGGGTAGTGCTAACTAATCCTTCTTGTTCTAACTCTTCTCTTTCTCTCTGCTTTTACTATGGGGTTACCATGCCCATTACGGAATACGATGTGTCAAAGAGCGGATGCTGTCCATCTTCGGAGGAAGGATTTGCTGCTAAGACCGGATATGCCGAATCTGAGCTGAGAGATGCGAGGTCTCGTCTAAGCCCTTCTGCGGATTCTCAAGCAAGAGCAAAGAGAACAGGGGATTGCCCACTAAGAGCCATTTACCCGAGCGAGATTGGACAGTTGCTCTATCTGCTCTCGAATCGGATTCTGTTGAAATAGGCGAAATGGCCCTTCCCTTCTTCGAATCTGAGATGATAGTGACCTTTCTAACTACGCATTCTTCCTTCAAACCTTCCAACGAGCAGGGAATTCTGTAGCACTAAGACTAGCAGGTTTTATTACCCTAAGAACGGTTATCCCGCTAAAGAGCCTTTATCCCGCAAAAGAATCTAAAATGGCTGGGGCAGGGCAGGAAAACCATAGTTTCTGGGGGTTCTCGTAATCCCCTCTTTGAACTCAGAAAGATGGGCGTAGACTCGAACTAATGTTCATGGACACGTAAGAGAAGCAAAGAAGGCGCCAAACGAGGCTAAGAAGAAGATAGCATTAAGGAAGAGAGCAACTACGAGCGATGAAAGCGGAAGATTTCATACATCAAAATCCGTCACTCGTTGGTTGGTGTTCAATTCTTTTTATTGAGATTATGCCTTCAATTTCATTCTTCGTCTTCCTAGTCGCAGTATTCTTGCTCAACCCAACATGCATTTTAGAGTGCCGGGGCGATAGGCGCGCCGCAGTCACGCATTCGAGCAAGAGCCTTTGCCTTTCTTCGCTATGTAAATAGAGGGCCGGAATAAGTGCCAGACTCTCAACAAAAGAATGGATTAAGGTGATAGAGTGTTATCAGGAGACGCTAGGCTTCGGAATTGAAAAAAGTGCTCTTTTTTTTTTCGTCAGCAGATTTCGCTCATCAAGTTCTGTTCTTGTTTGATCTGCCGCTGTTAGAACATAACACCACAATATTCGTCCTTTTGGGGTTTAATGCTCTCCTCTCAATGGTGAATCGATCATTCGATATCCTTTGACTTATACGAGGACGGAATGGAAGAAAAGTAATGAAACCTGCGATGGCTACTAAATAACCTCCTTTTACTTTAGAAATAATAAAGCCTTTGACTTTGACCTTTGTATTCGTTCGCCTAATCTTGTTCAGTTCCATCCAAGCTCGGTTTTGTCTGAATCTTCGTGGAAGAAGAAGAAGCGGTTCACCAGCCACTACATCTGTGGATCCCATCAAATTATTAACCCTGGCGACTGCTCGCTCTTTGATCAGTGATTCACCGGCCACTAGATCGATGAATAATCTCTCCAAAATCCGCTTTTTGATCAGTGATTCACCGGCCACTAGATACAGGGATCCCACTTTATTCTCAAACCTGGTGGCTCGGTTGATTGGCACTCCTGTAAGCTCATCTTGCATACAAATTCTGGGGGTCCCAAGTCCTGCATCCACCAAGAACATTTCTTCCTTTAAGCGTAAAACTTCAGATTGTAAGGCGTTTCCACTACATAAGAAAAAACTTGAATTAGATCTTGGAAATGATCGACTCAAATAGATGCTCATCATCAGCTTTTTTTTTCCTCCTCTTACTATTGATCAGAAGCATCCAGCAGCGCCAAAGAAGGAAGATGGAAAGTCTTCTTTGTAGACTCGCACCGCTCACTTACGGTTTTATACGGAGGGGGGTTGTATTGAAGGGCCATAAGCTTTGAATCAATATGCGTTGGTTCCAATCCGGATCTCGTTGTTTGGGTCTCGAGATGATATTCAGGAGACAAAAGAGCAGAGCTGATAGAAATGCTAATGAGAATAGAGATACTAATCAAAACTTTAATAAAGACTTGTGCTCATTGTCCAAGATTCCTTTGTGGGACTTTCTTTTTCTTCTTCTTGACTTGACTCAACAACCCTCCCATTCAGGACAGAACTCTAAGGGTATCTCTGAAGATTCAAAATACAGAAGAGCGACTGCCAATCAAGACAATATTGAAGCACGCGCCTTAGGACCGATCCCAGTGAAATAGGAAAACGAATCCGCGCGCTACCGACTAGTAGAGTCTCCTTCATCGATCGGAACAAAACTAGCAAAAGAGACTTTGAGGGAGCAGCGCTATACATAATACTAAGGGATCCAGGCTCTGCCCGAATGATACGATCAGTAACTTCTAGTATCCAAGCTATGTGATCAATAACTCTTCTCCTAGAGGCGAATTCCTCAGGGCGCCCTAAGCAACCGAAGGGTAGAGAAGATGAAGAATAAGGGTAATCTACACATGCGGCTATACCAACAAAAAAAAGGAAAGAGAGGACCGATTGATACCAATAGCAAGATACACATCTTTTTAGACTCCGAGGGGTGAGAATAGTTGAAGATCAGAAGATTGGAATGAAATACCTTAATAGATTAAGTGCAAACTAGATTTTATATATTTTATATGAGTAAGCCCCTTCCCTTAGGAACAGAAGGATACACAAGGGGGTAATTTGTCACAATTATTCACGTTCAACTCCAAGATCCAGCAAGCCAACTTCAACCGAAACTGAGTCACATTCTCCCTCTCTTCCTAATGGAGGCACATACCATTCTTGTAACAGTGGATGGATAATCTAAAGTCTCGTAGTCTTTGTTTCTAAAAAGGTTGTGTCCTTTCTACATATATCGAAATTTGAGTCTTTCACCCCTCCTTTATCGAATTAGCTATGCTAATCAGAAGTTTCACTATGGCGATTGGAAGAGGCACAACCTCAATTCAAGTCGAGCAGCAGCTTTTCTACAGGAACCCGGCATCCCATTAACTGAGACTTCCTATGCATAGCTGTAGCCTTTCGTCATACCCAAAGGGTACTTAGTGCCTCCACCAACTACTAGGCTGTAATCTTCTTGTTTATAAACAAAATCGAGGGTCTATGCGGCTCTCTGAATAATATACTGTAGTCTATTTGAAGCGTTCCTGCCCTTTCTTGTCTTGAATCAAACGGAATTGAATAACCCTGTGTAGTGGGTAGAATATGCCTGTGTAGCGGATAGCATGGACTGATTGAAATAGCATACTTGTGCAATGGATCTCGTTTATCTTTCATATGTTAAATGTTCGTGTAGTGAATTCACGGCTAGAGATAGTACATTCTGGGTCGATCAAGGAAGGTAGCGTATACGGGTACTTGGGATTTAGTAGAGCATAGGTTCAATAACCGGGCTTGGAAAAGAGAACTCGTTCAGCAAGAGGCTGGGTTTTTGGTCTTTCTACGTTTCAAGTGCCACTCCTTTGGTTAGTACTCCAAATTGGATTTCTTTCTTGTTGGTTCGAAGTAATGCTCCTTTTATTTAGCTATGACCTACATTCTTTGGTTAAAGTGCTCATGCAGCTTCTAAGGGATGCGTTCCCCTCCAAGTTGTTTCAAAGTAGCATCTGTGGATAAACGATGGTTAAGCCGCATCGGTGCGGTCGGGATCGCCCGGCACTTGTGAGGCAGAAGAATCCTTGAATAAGAAGATCGAGCCAATCCTTGTGGAAAGTCTTTTTTTTAGTACTTGTTAGCGTCCCTTCCCCCTTTCTATGTACCCAGTCTACGAATCAGGCCTAATCTAATAGGCCTTCCAGGCCCTGAAAACACCGATACAGCATGGTTTCATAGTGTAGGATGGCTCTTACCGGAACTTCTTCACTCAATTATCAAGATTAAAGCTACTTTCTGCTTTTGCTCGCCGATGGCTGCGCCTTTTCTCTTTCTACGTCCCCGAGACCAGGACTATTCTGATCGAAGCTATAGGCATCTTACCTCTTTCTTTAGGCGAGCTTATTCACCATTAAGTCTGCATACTCTGTTACTCATAGCGAGTCGCTCCGTCCTCCTGTGTAGATGTAGATATAGAGGCACCTTTTTCATTCTGTCTGGTCTGTCTATCACCACAAACCTAGTGATCTCACTTCCAAGAAGACGCAAAGCTAAGAGTCAAGATGCGGGTTCATCTGACGAGCTGGATTTTGAAAGAGTCGGGCACTTATGTTTACTAAACGAACAGGCTCGGTAGTACCTTAACTAAGTTCTTCGAATGGAGGACAAGGGACGGATGAAATTCCCAATGGTATCGAACTGGCTTCTATGATTGCCTTCACATAACTTGAGTAGACGACAGCTGGAAGTCCCTTTTGGTTAATATAGCCGCTTGATTGCTTATTTACTATGAACCAGAATCACTTTCTTTCCGATTTCAAACTTCAGATTTGTCTTTGTCGCTGGTTCGATCTCTGGACGTGCATCGGCGGCCCCCTTTCCATTGAGAGTCCTCCTAAGCCAATGGGCTTTGCCTGAAAATAAGGTATCGAGACCTACTGACATAGATTAAGCAGCTACTAGATCCCCCGTCTTGTCGAAGAATCAAATACTTCGTTCTCATCGATTGGGATTGACTGTCTTCTTTACTTCGACAGATGTGGTCAACCCCAGCTTGCTTATCTACGGCTGCTTCCGTGTAACTTAATGAATTTGATCCAATCCAATAAGCCCGTAAGCGCCGGTACAATATAATTATCATATCCTATAAAGAGGTGGAATCCTATATCTAGTCTTTCTTCATTTCCTGCAGAATCTGATGCTTACTCTTCATTAATTAGAGGGGTGGTCACTCCACTTGAGTCAACCGGCCCCATGTAGGGAAGAGATAGAGCTCTAATAAATCTTTTTGCCAAGGATTGCCGGAGTTTCTTATCTTGACCCTTCCCTTGACTCAACCTTCTGATTCATCCCAAGACTCGAGAGATGTTTTTAGAAAGATACAGAAAAGACTTTCTATCAAAACGAGATTGAAGTATGTTCCAGGACCGACATCTGTGAAAAAGCCGAACTCACACGTTACCACTGGCGCTATGCTGCCTCCTCGTCATCGTGCAGCACTCCTATAACGGTTAATATGAAATATACAATTCTTTGAGACTCCCCAAGGGGAACGGGATCATGCAATAAAAGATTACTATCAATTAAGCTGGTACAGCCACTACGTCTATAGTAGTACTACTTTCGCTGCTCTTCTACTCCCTGGCACTCGTGTCGCCATACCCCCCCGCGGCATTTCCATGACCAACTAGAAATAACCAGCAAAACCCATTCTGAATGGAACCAAACCAACCCATTTTAAGGAACCTCCAACTCTCTTCTTTGAGGATAGCTCCCCTCTTCTATTCCGGACGGGGTTTATTATATTTATTATATTAATATATAATAAATATAGTCTCACTCAATATTCAAAGGATCTTTCATTGATCAGAAGGTGTTGTTTCTTTCCATCCCCAGGTTGCGGTTTAGAAGCACTTCATAGTTTGTTATCCGGAACTCCATTCTAAGGATGTAGCTGCTGAATATCCAATAGTTGACTTAAGAAAAGTTCTCGGACATTATTTTCAAAGAGAGAGTTTGAGCTCTTTTTTAAGAGTGGAGTGGGTTGAGTTGGGAAGCGTCTTTCTTGAGCTTAGCAAGCGGAAGGGCTTTCATCGGAGAGCAAACTCCCGAGATATTAGTGGCTTGATGAACTATCCCATTTATGAAGATTTTCATTTTCGTATGAAACAGATCAGCTGGTCCGAATCAATAGAATCTGGAGTTGTTCGGATGATTGCCCCTGCTGGGAATCGATTCATGCCAAAACGGGACTTCTTCACTTGTCAGTCGCCCGGGGCGCTTCTTGTTTTATTTTCTTGATCCCCTTGTATGATGGTCTCGAACCTGCTGAATTAGCATGCGTTGACCACTTTATCTTGATAGGGGCATTTTATACCTTTCTTCAACCCTCGCACTAAGGGGGCGCATCTAGAAAAAGAAACCAGATGGTTAGAAGTAAAGGCCGAACGTAGGTGCTACACCGAGATTTAATAGCATACCATACATTATGGTAATCACGAGAATCCCTAGGTTTCAGTCCAAAGCTCCAGCCTTTGTGGATCTAGTAGGGGCTTCCGTCCCGTCCCGAACGGATGAGATAATCTCAGTCTTTTCCCGCGTCAGCGGGAGGATGTTAGTGGTCAAAGATCTCAGAGTTTGAAACTGACACAATATAAACCTAAAAAGAAAAGTGATCCTCAATCTTTTTATTGCTGGAGACACGGATTCGTCTTCAATAATTGGTTAATCACTGCGAGCGGCTCTCTGGCCATTATCAGACTAAAGCAACCAGATGTCTTCGCAAGCAAAAGAAGAGTTGTCGCTATTTCTGTCCACCAGTTACCAGGGTATCTATCTATACTGAATACTCATACTCGATCCTTAACCGATGCCGCGGGGCAGACGAAGAATGATTGTATATAATCAAATTCGAGAAAGAATCTCTGCTCCCTCTTCCCCTTGCTTTGAGCAAATCCCCTTCTTGCAATTCTTCTTTTTTTTTTGGTTCGAAATCACTTGCCTGTGTTTTCCGGTTAGCTCTTCTTTCACATTGATCCTCTGCTAAGCTAAGCAAGAAAAAACCTACTAATCCTGCTGTTTCCCCTGCCTTTTGCTTAATGCAAATTGGTTCTCGTCCCGTCTGAAATAGAAATACGTCTTATCGCTCTTGACTACGTGGCACTCACTATTTGTACTCATTCCTCCCATTCCCTCCCCGAATCCCTTCTTTCAATGGATCTTTTCCTGCCTGCGAATCTCCTTCTTCCTTTAATGAAATAGATCGGTCTTCCCGCTTAATCAGTACAAGATTCCCGTCCTCGCTTCTTCCGTGGGGGGGTATAGCGCTTTCCTTCCTCTAGTTCGAGAGTTGCAGGAGCAAGAAAGGGGCTTCCATTAGCATTAGTAGTTGTAGTTGGCACTCATCCCGCTCTTGCTTCCTCGAGCATCGATGCAGCAAGGAGTTCATCGATTTCAGTATTTCAGTATGAGTGAAGTTCCTGTTCTCTTTCGTATCAAGTAGGGATCCTCTGTTTAGCGAATCGATCGCTTTAATCGGTCGAGCTGTCATCCGGAATATGTCCCTAGTTTGGTGAATCTCTCCCGTGCGTCTTCGAAGGGGCAGAGCGCTCATTCCTTTTTTGAAAGACTTCCGGGGGAATCTCTCGTACTGTATCGATCGGTCATCCGTGAACTCTCGCATCTGTTTAGCGAATCGATTTTCTGTTTAGCTTAGCTCATCCCGGTTTATAGAAAACGTTCTTCATGGCCCTTTTTATTTGCTAAATCGCGAGTTTACGGGGGTCTTTAGGGTCACGATAGGTCCCTTCAAATGCAAAAGATAGGCCGTTTATTGAAACTGGAATTCTATAAGTATAGTAGGCAAGGAAGGACTTATCTGAAAGGAAGGTAACGGCTGGCCTGGCCCATAGGGACATCGGTTTAAGCTCCCTCAATGGGTAGCTCATCTCATTGGCTAGCTAGCTCATATGGAATAGGTCTCTGGCTTGCTCCTGTCTGCTCTTTGGTTATCTATCGGAAAGAGTCGTAATCTTTCCTTTCTGTCCACAAAGAAATTCTTTCTATTGATTCCCGCGAATCTGGAATCTCTGTAACTATGGCAAAGGGTCAAAGCGTTCTGATAAGGGAAGAAGATACGTAAGCCTCTTTTGTCTCGAAAAAGGCCTTTCTTTTAGGATATCTCTTTCTGGTTATGATTGAATCGTCCGGAATGGCCGATTTTGCTAAATGAAAACGTGAGTTTCGGGTCTCTTTAGGGGTCGATTGGTCGTCTGCTGAGGTCGAAATCCCTTTCTCTTTGAGCTTTGTAGCTTATCTTCGGATAAATCAAATTTAGCATCTGCGTAATACGCTTTTGCTTCGCTAAAAGGATTCGCATCTGCTTTCACCCTCTTCTGCTCACCACTACTTGAAACATTGGTGATAAGTAGAAGGGATGACACAATTATCATGCATCCAAGGCCGCCCAAGTAGAACTTTGATGTTTCCGCATCAATGACATATAAGGGGTATGGTATCCTCCCATTCCTCGATCTTTAAAGTCGTACAATGCCCGGAGACCTCTGCCTACTTTGGTGAAATCCTTGGATAAGTAAGATTGCTTGGGGCCAATCGCTGAATAGCAATCCCGAGCCGTTTTAGCATTCTCAAAGGTAGGAGATTAACAGCCGATCCCCCATCTATCATGGTTCTTGTTATCTCCAATCCATTAAGGTATCCTGAAATGAACAAAGGCCTTTTATGCTTAATGAGTCCTGGTTGCAAGTAATCGTCCGTAAACGTGATCAAAGCCAAACACTCGGCATAAGTTGGTTCACTACTTCTCATCTCAACTTGGTTAACTTCATTAGAAAACTCCTCTGGGTTCGTTAATGCGTATACTAGGGACATCCTTAGTTCTGCAGACATCTTCAATGCATCGTATACGCTGAGGAGTGCAGGAATCTTTTTGAGATGAGCTAATATGTCATAGCGAACATCTTGTCCATTAGCCGCTAATCTTTGACCAGCAAGCATTCGTGGTCTCCCTCGTTGGGTAACTGCGTTTTGGCTCGAGAGGGTGCCCCCAGCACCTCGGTCTATAGGGATGCCCCCCAGGGTTTTGATTTTGCGATAGACCATGATCCTGGACGGGACTTTCAGGATTTGGGGATGATCTATTCTTAGACTGAGAAAACTCTTGCACAAGAATTTGACCGGAACGGGAGGTAATTTCTTCCCAGATTGTAACTCCATCTGGTTGACTTGGGCTATTTCTTCAGAAAGATGAACCATCTGGCATGATAAGACTAGACTCTACCTTCAAAAAATTCATCAACTTTAGAGGTCCGGCCGTCAGGTGCTGCACTCCCCACATCCCCTGAGACTGAAGAAGTATTTAAACCATCGGTCTTGTTCAGATTGGAAGTCCCAATCATCATCGGAGTCACTCCATTCATGATTTGGAATATTCCATCCTTGAGGGGGCTTTCTTGCTCCGAACTCTTGGAGAAAAGCTACCACCATAGCTCCCCACGTCGGTATGGATCTCCAGGCGAAGTTATCATACCAAATAAGGGTTCTTCCCATAAGCGAGTAACGAAATTGTTTGAAACAGAGAGCCTCGACAGCTGCTCTTACCCCACACTCTTGTTGAAAATACACCAAATCAATGCGTCATCTCCGGCATGAAACCGGAACAAGTTAGGGATTTGGTATTCAGGGGATTCATCCATTCTGGATAAGGAGCTATTATGACTCTGACTCCTATTCCATAACCTCCTATAGAGAAGGGACTAAGGACTTGCTCTAACCCGGCTCGCCCTTGCTTGAGTACCGCAGGTAGCGGCATAAGCATTAGTAGTTAGATTAGTCCTTACTCCCCTTGCCCGGATCCTTTCACCTACTCACCTATTTCCCTCTTGCTTGTGTCCCTTGCTTCAACACAAAGGAAAAGCGTTTACCATTGGACAACTAATAAAAGCCATACTTCTCTAATAACCATAGTCCTATGAATATTACAAGTAAGCGTCACTCCGCTTGCATCATCCATATTCTTAGTCAGTAGCTTGCTTGAGATTTTGAATTAGGGCAAGTAAGGTTTCACTCCTTCTTACTGATTACTACTAACTAGGGCTAGGGTTTAGTTCCTTCTATACCTGAAATCCTACGACGAACTAAAGGCAAATTATGGAGGGACTAGCTTTGCTTACTTCCTCCCCCTGTGATAGTATGATTGTTCACAATCATACCTCGCTTCCACAACATAAAGGCAGAGAACGCTGCTTTGGTTTGGTACCGTAGGAACAGAAGCAGTAGTTGTTAGATTTATACTGACTCCTAGTATATGCATTATTTTTTTTTGAATTGCCCTGCCCTATACAAAAAATAGGGTAAAGGCAACTAGTCGTCAGGGTACAAAATTCTCCTCATTAGGTCAAAAAGAATCCGCGTATCTTTATTGATTGGCCTCATTTTGAATATGGTATCAGAGCTCTTAGGGTTTAACGAGTGAGCCTCCTTCCTTTCCAAGCTTTGCCGTGATCTCCTTTATTTTATCATCTTTCCGGCGCCAGCCAAGATCTATCACAGAAGCTGGGATTCACCGTGGAGATTGCTGGTCACATAGCCTAGGGGCTACCGCAGGCTCGCTACTATATGACCTGTGACGTTGAGGCAAATGATAAAAGAAATTCTCTCCCCTCGTTCTGTCTTTCTTCAACAGTTAGAGAAGGACTTATACCTACCGGTGACCGGCTCTATGAGCACCTTTGGGCGGAGGTTTCTCGATCAACTTTCTTACGCATTTTCAGAAAGACTGTGAACCAAGACGAAGAAAGAAAGAACTCTTACTTATATACAGAATTATCAATGGCACATCCGCTATCTATCTTTAAGTCGGAAATATCTACTTGAATCTCTCAACAGCAGACGATTCGTTGCATCTAGGGTTCTGGCTTTCAATCGAGAAAGAATATGAGGTGAGGAATCCTGCACCTTTTAGGCTATTAAGGACAAGTTCCTTGCCTTGTCTGTCGAAGCGCTCGGGCAGAGAAGATAGCAGTAAAAGGTAATTTCTGATTTATCATATCTCTTAATTTCTGATTAAAAAGGCAAAAGGAAGACAATGAGATCTCAAGGTCAAGCCTTGAGCCTGAAAGCTTAGTATGGTAAGATAGTTTTCCAACTTTCCCAACTGCTTCTTCCGAGCTGCCTTTCCTTCGGCTTGTAACAAAGGCTCTCAGAGGCCTTGATCGTTTACGGCCTGTTTCGGCTATTTGATGGACGAATGTGTGCCCTATTGGAGCCGTTTCCGAGCCTGACTTCTTAGTCAGATTTTGATAATAGGTGGAGTTTTCCCTGAGTCGCCTATAGGTTGGAGCGCTCGTTTGAACCTCGCCCTTCTCCTAACTCTCTCCATTCATTGAGCTACCTTCGCTTTCCTTAAGGTGCTCTTCTCTTATTCGTATGATAAGTATATGTAGGAGTGGAACCTCTTTAAGAGCTTTTCCTTAGCTATGTCCCTTAGCCAATCAAGCCTGACTTTTCCTTTTCTTCTTTTGTTTCCTGCCCCGGTCAGCTAGGCCCACAAAGGCTAAGTAATCTAGTAAGGAAGAAAGAACGATTTTAGAATTGAGGCCTTTTTGAAGCTCGTTTCAAGCCGGATTTTTTTGCTATCTTAGTATGATAAAGAGAAAAGCGAGAGTGACTTATTTTATTGACATAAGCTCGGGAAGCAGCACAAGCGAAGTACTCTCGTGAAGAGAAAGAAAGCAGCTAGTTCAGCTCGTCATATATAGGGTAAGTAGTTCAGTGAAAGCGTTCAGAATAAAATGCCTCTTTCGGTTAGCGGGACAGCTGGAAGTCGAGGGTGACTTGAAAGCAATATGTAGGCGCAGTTGGAAAGCGATGCGCTCAAGCCTTTATGGATAAATAGGTAGTACAGAAACTCTTCTTTGCGGTGAGCGGTACGTCTAAGTTCCGGTAGTGCAAGGCGAGATGTAGGCCTATCAAAAGTGAAGCTACAAAAATACAATCCGATTATCCTTATGAAAGCGGTATCCTAAAAGTACTTTCAAGGAAGCCCTTTAATGAAAGCCGGACCTGAAGAGACGTAGGCCGATACTAGAGTCCGATCCGAACCTTCACTTTCACCTGAACCCTCGATGTTTAGTGAAGAAAAACCAAGATGCGAATGCGAGTGCAGATGCTTTTTTGCTTGCGATCAATCTAGTGAGCTCTTTCAAGCCGGCTTTAGGTTTAGACTGAAATCTTTGTCTTTCCGGGCGGGGAGGAGAGCGAAGCGACCAAAAGAGGAGGAGGGCGGTAGGTAGGCTAGACAGGGTGTCAAGAGCTTGATAGTCGAATAGGTAGAGAGAAATTCGACTCGTGATTTTCAATCAATCAAGGAATGGTTCCAGGATCCTGGTAAACAGGAATGGAGCTTTCGAAGGCAGGCGTACATCCATTACGCACCTACTCTCACATGGTGGCAGCGTGTGGGGTTTGTTCCATGGATTAAGCTACGTTGTCTGGTTCAATTGTGAATACATACGTAGGTGGGCCTTGATTGTGCTTAAGGGGATCTCCGCTGCAAATTCCCGCACGTAATGGGATCCCAGATGAGATAGAGTGTCCGGCCATGGATCAGCCCCTATTAGTAAAGGCAAGATCTGTATATGCCCTTTTTCGGATATAGAGTTGGGATCCACTTCGCTGGTGAAGCCTTCAAGGTAGGTACAATGCGAGTCAGCCGTTCTTCTTCCGGACCTACGTGTGTAGCATGGTCGTCAGCTCATCCCGGATAGAGAAGTCGCAAAATCCAATCCTAATCGTGAGTGTCTTTTTCTCATGTGAAGGTCGCGTTAGTGCTTTGATAGACTACTCAGAGAGACTCTTTAGGAGCGTCCCTTCGCAGTTTCGGCTTGCCTCTGGAAGCTCCATTTTGATACCTTAGCGGACTACTTGTTTGAAGCTTTCAATATCTTGTTCTCAATGACCGGATCTCGCACTTCCTTCCCCACCCACCTACCCTCTTTACCAGGTTGGTTTTTTGCCTTAAAATTCAATGAGACAAGTCCCTTCTTCGCTATGCGAGACTGGAAAAAAACAAGGCTTTTTTCCTTCTAGTAGTGGGAAGTTATTTTAGTAGCAAACCGGAAAGGTTTGATAATTGGTTATCAGAAGGGATTTTTTTGGTCTGCAGTGTACCGTTCCGTGGGTAAAAGATCGAAAATCATGCCCGTGGCATACCTACTGCGATGCCCAAGAGAAAAGGAACGAGGGGAAGAATCGACGAGGAATCTATAACATAAAATCGTGAATGAAAAAGCGTGACGAGAATTCTCAACTCGAGATGTTAGAAGATGGAAAATCAATGGGTGCCGGAGCTGCTACAATTGTTTCAGCGGGAGCTGCAGTCGCTATTGGCTTTTTCTTGTTCAAAAATCCGCTCAAAACTCTCTTTACTCATATTCAACCCGCGCCAGAACCCATTTCATTTCTCGTCGCGTTTCGGAATATGCCGAAGAGCTGGGCATTAATAATGTTCACTATTTAACTCCGGAACAGTATATAGACGAGATAGCGAGTCTCCTGGAGTTCAAGTTTGTGAATCATGGTATTGAAAGACTTCCGGTGGGTCACTCCTGGACGGAGCTCGCACAAAATTACATTTCGTCGATCAATCCCGGATGTATCGACTCTCTCCTATATTTATGCCCTATTATTGGAGAAAGGGCTGGATTATAACGTAGTTTTTAGTAAAGTCCTCCATTTTAGAAGTTTATAGCAAAGTGGCTTACCCATCCAATAGGGGAGCCATAAGGGGGGCAGCTTGGTTCGAGGACCCGTTGGTCAAAGGAAAAGGTTTAGGGTTTTTTGGCCGGATAGAATAGTAGCAGATTATGAAGTAAGGGGTAAGTGGGCGGGCCAAAACCGGGGTAGTTCAGTTTTAAATCGACGATTCATTCCGGCCCAAAAAAAGATCATGCCGAATGCAATGAAGAGACAGAAAATGCTAATCTAATGAAGAAGGATGATTCTGAAAAGCCGAACATTCCAATTAACTAATAGAGGAGAAGCAAGGAGATTGGTTCCTATGATGAGAAGACAGGTCATAGAGGGGTACAGCATCCTTTCCAAACGTGGAACCGGCTCGATCGACAAAAAAGAAGAGTAGCTCCACATTCTGGGGCGAGGCCCACCTCATTAGGATTCTATTCTCATCAATATCCTTGTGAGGTGGGGGAAAGGAGAGAGGGCATGTGGGCTCCTTTCGCATTTTTCGGAGGTTTACAAGTAGTGAATGAGATTGCATTGGATCGGACAGCTTTTAGTTCTTACCCTCTTTTGACTGCTTGGTTATAGGACTGTAGCGAGCTGGGCTTTTTTCTGAACATAGATTCATTCCTAGGTTCCGAAAGGACGTAGGCTACTGAGAACGAACTGCACGTGAGTGATTTCGCCGTCATGTTGATACAACATTTGGTTCAAAGCTTCGGTTTTTTAAGGAGTGAAGGAATGTAATCACTATGCCCTGGTGCCTGAAAAGTGGCTTTCTTTTTATTTATCTACTTATGCATGGTGGATTGATTCGGGTACTACCCTTCATGTGACCAATTCCATGCAGGGTTTTCTTACAAGCAGACCTCCAGTAAGGGGGGTTAACAAAGCATCATCACGGGAAAGGGGATACGTTTACGCGTGGAGGCTGTGGGGACTGTCTCTCAATTTCACTCTTGAAGAAATGGCCCTCCCGCTAGGTAAAGGAATTGACTTGCTAACAGCCAAACAAGGGCATTCGATTCTTAGAATATGTGTTCCAGGGCAATAAGGTAAGCTCCTTGCTAGGATGCTAAAGAGATGCCCCTGAGAATCATATCTCTTAATTGCAGACCATTCGGGGCATATTCCTTTCTACTATGGCATAGGGATGGCACTTCCTTTAAACAGTAAATTGTCCATATGCAAAGAATTAATGGTCAAGAAGTAACTTAGGGCAACTTGTCCTATTCCTTACACTATTTCTCCTTGCTCGAGCCAATAGAAGTAATCGTCTTCAATGGGATGGCTTGATGGTGATGGACATCTTCCGAAATTATCCCGAATAGCCTTCTGATTCATTTGCTAAGAGCGCATCTTGCAAAGACCCTATTCTTCCACAGCTTGGCTTGCATTCGATGCTTCTGATCCAATTCCTTCTCATCGAAGATGCCCAGAATCTGTTCATGCGGGAAGGACGCATCTAACAGCTACTCACGAGATGGCAAAGCAAAGGGGCGTAGCGGGCAATTGGCCTACTCGAGACATTGAATAGTGTCAGTTTATGTTATGAGCTCCTTCTCAAGCAGCAAGAGGGCATTCTAACAAAGCAAATAGAACGGCGCATTCGAGAACATCTTTGCGGGGATATCTAAACTATTGGATTAACCGCAGAGAGAGGAAAGAGAGGGCCGTGGCACTATCGGAATAGACTGTTTGAAAGAAGGACGTTAAGCTGCTAGTGATAGAGATTGAATATCTACTGCAAGAGGAAGCGCTCTTGGAGGAAGAACAAGAAGGTAAAAACCCTAATATGCATTGGATCACAGAGTGAGGGAGGAAAGGAAGGATAAATAGTAGGAAGATATCCCACGGACAGTTAATCCGGGAAGGGAATGAGCTGGTGGAGAGAATGCCCTGTTAGCTATTTCATCTGTTACCGCTCTTGCTGGAATAACCGGTCGTACTGAATGCCTAAGCGCTGTTCTTGTTCGAGAATCAACTGTGATGCAATTGAATCACCAAGCGCTAGCGCTCTTTGATCGAAGATTGTTGAAATTTCTTTTGAATGGACATCTGTCTGTCTGCTTTAAAAAGTAAGTTAGGCACGAATGGTATAAGACAACCTCTCCTTATATTCAAAACTAGCTTAATCTGAAACTAGCCCTATCCTTTCCTTATCATCTGTAACTAGCTATCGTAGACTGAAAGCCTCGTAAACTGGATAAATAGGCTATCACAGAGGTAAGGAGGTCTAAGCCTATCGATTAATAGAAATCTTTCTTCCCTCCAAATGAGCGGATCTAAGGCCAGTTCCTTAGTTTCAGGAAGTCGAGCGGGAGTGACTAGCCTTCCTTCAAAAGCCAGATGGGTGCCTTCACCTCTGTAATAACCTTTATCTCGAAAGAGATTATTAAGGCAAGGTTCTTTCTCGTTGACCATTAATTTTGTAAAAAAGGAGCGTAGCGGCGGGCTCGCAGAGCTAAGCCTTAAAGTCCTATTGTCGGAGAGGGGCTTTTCTTCCTATTCCTTTATTTATCCTATTCCCGATCGGATTGAATAAGCTACTAATTTTGAAATCTCTCTCTTTGCTCTAAGTAATGCTAATTAAATCAATTCCATAGCCTACCCCTCACTCTGCTGGGGGCGATCCAAGGTGCGTAGCGGTCTCCCACGGGGCGGTAACTACCTCTAAGACGAGTGAAGAAAGAAGGGGGGCGAATTTCTTTTAACATCTTCATCCCAGAATTCATCATCTGCAAGCAATCCACTTCCGTAAGAGCTATGACTTCAGCTTCTTTTTGGCTACCTTTTATTTTATATGACTCTTACTATTGCTGCTAATAGATACCTGCTTGCTTCTTGCTTACTGGCAACCTTTATAAGATCTCCACCTTCAAGCTTTAGTACAAGCAGCTCTTTCAAAAAGGGGAATTCCGGTCCCTCCCTATCCGAGATGTGCTCTTTCAAGATCTCCCTCGACAGCGCAATTAGGTCTTAGAGAAGGAACTTATTTACCTAAGTAAGTAGCCAACTTCCGATAATTATTCCTTGCTTTGCGCTAGATTCAGTATGGTGATACACATTTTTGAAATAACAAGGGCTTTAGCGGCTCTTCTTAAGAGAATGGCTGCTTTGGGGAGTTCTCTTTCCCTCTAACCTCTAACTCGAAATTTCATAAGAGAAGACAAAGCTACGCATTCACTCGTAGCACTCGTTAGGCCTCGAAAACCGTCGTTACGCCGACGCCAAATTAAGGCCGACCACTCCATAGAGCGCCTATCGGATCGGCAGGCAAGCGACTTTATTGAATTGAAGTGATCGGCTAGCTCCTCACATGAGTAAAACAACCTAACCTCAATCCCCAGTCGTACCAGGTGGCATGATGTTTTTTATAGACGCCCAGCCTATGATCGTAAAAGTGCGGTCACCATCAATCATGAGTTTGAGACAGTTGGATGTCTTGGTGGTGCCGTATGAGCTCCCTGTGGTGAACTCAGGTTGCTTCTGAGCAAGCTTTCCCCCAGGTTATGTCATACCCATATAAACAAGGTAAGAAGGGAAAGGAAACCCTCGGAGCTACTTAGCTACTTTTTGCAATGAAGCCATCGAACTGAGAGAAGACGATCGTTTCCTCTCTTCCTACTCGATCTTCGGCGGGATCGAATGCTTTCCCGGTCGAGGTTCAGTACATCTGCCAGTCATAGGGTTCTCAGCTCGATTTTCTCTCTGTATCGGATACCTCCCAGGATACCAAATAAGTTTCCTTTCCCTATGTTGTAATTATAAAAACTTTCTTCTTTATTCTTTACTTGGAATAGTGATCTAGGAATATATGAGTCTTTCTTATCTTCATTAATAGATTTATATGATAAAAGATCATATCTATAGTGTTTTTTAAAATTCGATTTTTGATTTGGGTCTGCTTCAAAAAGATTTTGTTTTTCTTTTTCGTAATGAGTTAAAATGTTTTTTTCATATGAATCTTTTTTGTTTAAATCTTTATTTTGAGTCATACAGTGTTGATTGGCTCTATTTCGCCATTTTTCTGGTACTAATCTAGTCCATCTAATCCTAGACAAATGGTATTGATATTGATAATGACCCCTTAACCAGGTTTTCCATTCATTCATTCCAAAATTCCAAAAGGATTTATATCTTAATTCGTAATGAAATATTCCTTGTTTTTCAAAAAAATTTTTTATTTCATTCTTAAGACAAAGAAATGTTCCGTGATATTGAAGGACAGATCTTAAATTAGAAAAGTTAATAACTTGCGTTTGTGATAATTTGTAAAATACATATGCTTGTGATTGTGAGAAAGAAGATAAATCACAAAAAATCTTTGAATTCTTATTATTATTACTAGTCTTAGAAAGTGATTTTTTTATAGTCGAAAGAAAGTGAATTCGATTTTTATTTGGTTTATTAATTTTTTTCTGATTTGCTTCCTTATTGTGGACATTTTTATCAATAATTTACGGATTAATCGAGTACTTCTTCTTTTTAATATTTGCAAAATCTTTTTTGATGATTCTAATATTTTAGCACGATAACTTATTTTGTTAGAACTAATAGTTATTTCTTGAGTTAGCAATCCTTTTTTCTTATCTTTTGTAATTTTTTCTATTTGGTTTCGGATTCTCTTTGTTCTATTAGTCAGAACTTTGATTTTCTTTTCTGGCAGTGATAAATTTTTCCAATGCCTAGATCGACTTTGAATAGACGATTCGTGAATCGTCTGATTACTTATTATCGAATCTTTTGTAGTTTCATCCAAGTCATCTATGTCTCTCAATCTAACTAATAGAATTGGGTTTCTTTTTGAAAGTTTTCTTCCTTTTCGAAATCGAATGTTTTTGATGATCCATTTCTTTGTTTCTTTTGCGACTTTTCGAAAAAATGTGGTTCTTTCGTTTACTTTTCCAACTTTTAAAACTATAAAAGGCTTGGTTTTCCATTTTCGAATTCTTTTTTTTAATTCTTTAAAAATGGGTTCAAAAAACGAACGTTGTTTTCGGGGAGAACCAAAAGGCCGTTCAGTTTCCATTCCCCAAACAGTTAAAAAACAAAAATCACTTTCTGGTCCTTTTATTTTTTTCATTGAATCTTTCGGAAGGGATTGTGGCTTAGATCTGTGCCATGGTTTTAGGTGAAAAGGAGATTGTATCTTTATCTGAAGACCCTCTATTAACCAGTTTGTCGGAAATTCTGTTTCGGATAATTGAGCACCGGTATAGTTGCATTTAATATACATTTCCTTCTTCAAATCCTTGAAATCCTGGGACCACTCGGTCGGTTGAAATAATAGTCTGCGAACGAGATTTTTCGCTATTATTAATGAAGGAAATATAATATATTTTCTAAGAATCATGTGAGTTAATAACAGAAGACTTCTTATTGCTTGAGCAAATAAAAGGTTATCCCAGGTTTCTGCTATTTCTAGCCGTACTTTTTCTTTGTTTTTGTATTCTTCTTTTTTAGCAATTTTTTTTGTCTTTTCCTTTCTATAATCATAATCAGAAGGCTTTTGGTCT